ATAATTCTCTGTGGTGGAACAAAATATCTCTCATTTCTCCCTCGAGAATTCTTTTTTTAAAAGTAATCTTGTTATGTTGCCTTGGCCTTGAACGGTGCATTAATCTTTTGAATCCGGTACCAACGGGTATCGTCCCTCCTAAAACAACGTTCTCTTTCAGACCTTTCAACCAATCGATACGACCCCGGAGAGCGGCCTTTGCTAAAACTCGAGCAGTTTCTTGAAAACTCGCTTCGGATATAAAACTTTGAGTATTCAGAGATGTTTTCGTTATTCCCAATAATAGGGCTCGGTAAAAGATCGCTTCTTCCAAAGCACGTCCCGTTCGTTCAGCTCGCAACAATCCAATTAGTTCACCGGGTGAAAAAACATTAGACATTCCATCTTCTGAAACCAATACTTTTGATGTTATTTGACGCACAATAATCTCTATATGTCTATTATGGATCCGCACCCCCTGGGATCGATAAACCTTTTGGATCTTATTAACCAAAGAAATACGACTTTGCGCAATAATCAGCTCAGCACCAATCAAGAATCCCCAGGGAATGCCAAGAATTCTTGTTATATGCTCGTTCCAACCCTCAACTCTCTTTTCTAGATTCATCGATATTGAATCAATCGAACGCACTTCTAATACCTCTTCCACTTTTGGAAGACCCTGTGTTATATCACCAGATCTCGATTTTTCATATATAAATGTAAGTAATATATCTCCTTCATAAAGCATTTCTCCATAATGGCCATGAACAGTTGCCCCTGGAGTCGCCAAATAAGGGTTAGCCGATCTTATTACTACAGAATCCATTTGAACAATTAGAACTTGACCCGATTTTAGGTGTGGTTCGTTTTTAGCTATACACACATTTTCACAAAGAAATTGCCCAAGGTTAATTATTGTACATCTTTTTTCACAAGAATTATGATGATAATTATGATATAGAGCATGCCAATTAAAATGGAATGTATTCAAAACGATGTTACTGCATAGATCAGGCTTATAAATTCTCCCGTTTTCGCCCATTAAATAATATTTAAATACTTGAAAAGTTTCCTTTAAATTGTCAAGTTGCAAATATTTAGTTATCGAGATCTGATTATGAGTTATTAAACGGTAAAATGAATAAAACTTTGCAACTTGAAGGGCTATTCCTAAAGGGCCTAACGAATTCCTAATTGGAATTAGAGGATCTCTTTTAATTGATTCTTTTATCCCATTGTGATATTTTACATCGTTGAATGGGGCCATTTGAAAACAATGATCCGATGACAAAATTATTAAAGATCGGCATTCCTTATTTCTATTCAACAACATACGAATAGTTACGTGATTTTGGCTAAGTGGTTGTTGAATCTTTGCCTTGGAATAAATAGAATAAAATGGATTGATATTGGTGCGATCTGACTCATTATCAGCGATCAATCTTGAACCGGAGAGATCATTCCTTTTTCTGATATACGAAAGATGGGATTTCACTAAGTAAATTCTTAGAAAATCTCGAATCAAACCATTTGTACTTACTTCAACAAAAGAAGCGCGGGTCTCTTCAATAGAAGAAATCTTTTTGTCTCGATCCCAATTCAAGACTAAACAAGTCCGAACTAATTGAATGCTTGTGTCAGAAATTCCCTGAATTGGTTTTCCATTTCCATAAAGAATATAATTGACAACTTTAAGTTCAAGATTATCCCTTTCCTGCAACAGATCCTGGGGGAAAAGTTTTACTAAATTTATACCATCCGCTATTTCATATATAATTACGGGTCGAACTAAAACAAAATACTTTTTCTTGGTAGGTGTAATCCATTGGACATAGATCCAATTTTTCAATTTTTTTGATTCCGTAGAATTCTTTTTTTTTACCGTTCCGAGTGGTATCAAGATGCCGCTGTGTCGGGATATCTTATCCATCTCTCCAGGAAAATAGATACCCCCAGAAAATATTTGTAATTCAATCCTTTTTTTTTTCTTCTCCACTCGAACCAATCCGCCTACTCGACTTCTTATATTGACAGTGATTGGTGTATCTACTCCAATGATACTATTGTTCCGTACCATTATGGAAGAAGATTCAGGTAAAATATGCACTTCCTCGGGAATGAAAAAAAATCGATCTACTTTCATTTGGTATTTTGGCTTCAATTTTTTGACTCCTCGATACTCAATTAAATCCTCTTTTTTGAAAATGGAATGAACTCCTATAGTCCTATATTTAGTAATTCCTGAACTCTTTTTTCTGTATTGAGGATCATCGAAATAAGCAAGAATACTATTTCTACAAAAAATGCCATTGAGAGGTATTTCAATCGAGATACCGGAAGGGGGCATTAGTAGTTCTTTGTCTCGTTCTTGAATCGATTGGAATGGAATGATTAATCTATTTCTTCGCCTCTTTGCCAATAAATCCGAATTCTCGTGGAGAATAGCAGGATATATGAAATTAAAATGACCCATACATAGGATTCGATTAAGCCCTGAATAATCAGGAATCCCGCTTTT